TTAAAAATAAGCTAAATTAAGCTTTTGGGTTCATACCCCAACTATAAAGGAAACTCCTTTTTTTTAAAAATAAAGTGCCTGATAAAAGGATTATTCTGATAGGATAAATTATGTAGAGTTCTACCTTTATTATATTTTATAGAATTAAACTATACCTAATAATATCAAAAATTATTGTGCATCATACACTAAAATATATTAATGAATTTTTAATTCTAATATGAAATTAAATAAAATTTCTATTTTAAATTTTTTTTTATTTTAATTCTAATAAAATATTTTTTATATTTATTCTTTTTTTTAGAACATTAATTTCTATTTCTTCAAATTCTTGACTTGGATGTTGAATTGGATTAGAAATTAACTTATTAAGATTTATCCCCCTAATTTCCAACTCAAAAAATTTATTTTCTTCAGAAGCATCTCTAAAATATTTTCTTATTCAATCTATTGCTTCAATTAATTTCTTATTTATTATTTTAATAAAAATATTATTTTTTAATAATGAAATAAATAATATTATTTCAATAATATTAAATTCCCCCCTATTAATAAAAATAGGATCAGCCCCCTTCCATTTCTGATTTCCTAATATTATAGAAGGCTTGTCTTGATTAAATTGTTTTATTTTAATAACATGACAAAAAATTTCCCCTATAATTCTTTTATCTTATTATTTTTTTGATAAATTTTTAATTTTTATTTTAATTATTAATGTCATTATTGGAGCTATTGGGGGATTAAATCAAACCTCTTTACGAAAATTATTAGCATTTTCATCAATTAATAACCTAGGATGAATAATATCTTCAATTATAATTAGAGAAAATCTTTGATTATTTTATTTTTTTTTTTATTCCTTTTTAAATAGAATTATATGTTTTATATTTTTTATATTAAATATTCATTTTATTAATCAATTATTTATTATTAATTTAAATAACATAATTAAAATATCTTTAATAATTAATTTCTTTTCATTAGGAGGTTTACCACCATTTATTGGATTTTTCCCAAAATGAATAGTAATTAATTTTTTATTAAAAAATAATTTTATTACTTTAATATTTATTTTTATTATAATAAGTTTAATTATACTTTTATATTACATTCGTATTATTTATTCATCAATAATATTTAATTATTTAAAATTAAAATGATTTAAAATTAAAATTAAAAATAATTCATTTTTTTTTATTAATTTTTTAAGAATAATTTCTTTATTAGGAATAATTACTAGAACTTTATTTTATTTTTAAGGTTTTAAGTTAAATAAAACTAATAATCTTCAAAATTATTTATAAAGAGAAATTTCTTTAAGCCTTAGAATTTTCTCATCTTAAAATTTGCAATTTTATATTATATAATTTAACTATAAGACTTTAATAAAAGAGAATTTTCTCTCGTTAATAAATTTACAATTTATCGCTTAATCTCAGCCATTTTATTAGCGAAAATGACTTTATTCTACAAATCATAAAGATATTGGAACATTATATTTTATTTTTGGTGTATGAGCTGGAATAATTGGAACTTCTTTAAGATTATTAATTCGAGCTGAATTAGGAAATCCAGGATCATTAATTGGAGACGATCAAATTTATAACACTATTGTTACTGCTCATGCTTTTATTATAATTTTTTTTATAGTTATACCTATTATAATTGGAGGATTTGGTAATTGATTAGTACCCTTAATATTAGGAGCTCCAGATATAGCTTTCCCACGAATAAATAACATAAGATTCTGATTATTACCCCCCTCTATTATATTATTAATTTCAAGAAGAATTGTAGAAAACGGAGCAGGAACAGGATGAACAGTTTATCCCCCACTTTCATCAAATATTGCTCATAGAGGAAGATCAGTAGATCTTGCTATTTTTTCTTTACATTTAGCTGGAATTTCATCAATTTTAGGAGCTGTTAATTTTATTACAACTATTATTAATATACGACCTAATAATATATCATTAGATCAAATACCTTTATTTGTTTGAGCGGTAGGAATTACAGCTTTATTATTACTTCTTTCTTTACCAGTATTAGCCGGAGCTATTACAATATTATTGACTGATCGAAATCTTAACACATCTTTTTTTGATCCAGCTGGGGGAGGTGATCCTATTTTATATCAACATTTATTTTGATTTTTTGGCCATCCTGAAGTTTACATTTTAATTTTACCTGGATTTGGAATAATTTCTCATATTATTTCTCAAGAAAGAGGTAAAAAAGAAACATTTGGATGTTTAGGAATAATTTATGCTATATTAGCAATTGGATTATTAGGATTTGTAGTATGAGCCCATCATATATTTACAGTAGGAATAGATATTGATACTCGAGCTTATTTTACATCCGCCACTATAATTATTGCTGTTCCGACAGGAATTAAAATTTTTAGCTGATTAGCTACTCTTCATGGTACTCAAATTAACTATAGTCCTTCAATATTATGAAGATTAGGATTTGTTTTTTTATTTACAGTAGGAGGATTAACGGGAGTAATTTTAGCTAATTCATCAATTGACGTAACCCTACATGATACTTATTATGTAGTAGCTCATTTTCATTATGTTTTATCTATGGGAGCTGTATTTGCTATTATAGGAGGATTTGTACATTGATACCCATTATTTACCGGACTATCATTAAATCCTTATTTATTAAAAATTCAATTTTTTACAATATTTATTGGAGTAAATTTAACATTTTTCCCTCAACATTTTTTAGGATTAGCAGGAATACCCCGTCGATATTCCGATTATCCGGATTCATATACCTCTTGAAATATTGTATCTTCATTAGGTTCTTATATTTCCCTTATTGCTACAATATTAATATTAATTATTATTTGAGAATCTATAATAAAAAAACGAATTGTTTTATTCCCATTAAACATAAATTCTTCTATTGAATGATATCAAAATTTTCCCCCAAGTGAACATTCATATAATGAACTCCCTATTTTAAGAAACTTCTAATATGGCAGATTATATGTAATGAATTTAAACCTCATTTATAAAGGAATTATCCTTTTTTTAGAAATGGCAACATGATCTAATTTTAATCTTCAAAATAGTGCTTCCCCATTAATAGAACAAATTATTTTTTTTCATGATCATACTTTAGTTATTTTAATTATAATTACTATTTTAGTAGGATATTTAATAACTAGATTATTTTTTAATTATTATATTAATCGATTTTTACTAGAAGGACAAATAATTGAATTAATTTGAACAATTTTACCAGCAATTACTTTAATTTTTATTGCTCTACCATCATTACGCTTATTATATTTATTAGACGAATTAAATAATCCTTTAATTACTTTAAAATCTATTGGACATCAATGATATTGAAGATATGAATATTCAGATTTTAATAATATTCAATTTGATTCTTATATAATCCCCCAAAATGAAATAAAATCTAATAGATTTCGCCTATTAGATGTTGATAATCGAATTGTTATTCCGATAAATAATCAAATTCGTATTATAGTAACTGCTACTGATGTAATTCACTCCTGAACTATTCCATCATTAGGGGTGAAAGTTGATGCTAATCCGGGTCGATTAAACCAAACTAATTTTTTTATTAATCGACCTGGAATTTTTTATGGTCAATGTTCTGAAATTTGTGGGGCAAATCATAGATTTATACCTATTATAATTGAAAGAATTTCGATTAAAAATTTTATTAATTGAATTAATAATTATTCTTCATTAGATGACTGAAAGCAAGTACTGGTCTCTTAAACCATTTTATAGTAAATTAGCATTTACTTCTAATGATAAAGAATTAGTTAATTTATAACATAAATATGTCAAATTTAAATTATTACATTAGTAATATTCTTTTATCCCTCAAATAATACCAATTAATTGAATAATTTCTTTCTTTTTTTTTATTTGTGTTTTTATTTTATTTAATATTATAAATTATTATATTTTTAATTTAAAATTAAATAAATCAAAAAATAATAAAAAAATTTCAATAAAAAATTTTAATTGAAAATGATAAATAATTTATTCTCAATTTTTGACCCAACAACTAATCTATTTAATCTCTCTATCAATTGAATTAGAACTTTAATCGGTTTAATATTTATTCCTTATTCTTTTTGACTAATTCCTAATCGATTTACAACATTGTGAAATTTAATTTTAAATACATTACATAAAGAATTTAAAATTTTATTAGGTAATAATGGATTAAATGGATCAACTTTTATTTTTATTTCAATATTTTCATTCGTGTTATTTAATAATTTTTTAGGATTATTCCCGTATATTTTTACCAGAACTAGACATTTAACTCTTTCCTTATCAATCTCTTTACCATTATGATTAAGATTTATATTTTATGGATGAATTAATAATTCTCAACACATATTTGCTCATATAATTCCCCAAGGAACTCCTGGTATTTTAATACCATTTATAGTATTAATTGAAACTATTAGTAACATCATTCGACCAGGAACTTTAGCTGTTCGATTAACAGCTAATATAATCGCAGGACATTTACTAATAACTTTATTAAGAGGAACAGGACCTTCCATATCTTCATATTTTGTATTTTTTTTAATTGCCATTCAAATTTTATTAATAATTTTAGAATCAGCTGTAGCTATTATTCAATCTTATGTAATTTCCATTTTAAGAAATCTTTACGCTAGCGAAGTAAATTAATTACAAATGATAAATCACCATAATCATCCATATCACTTAGTAGATTATAGACCCTGACCATTAACAGGAGCTATTGGAGTTTTAACTTTAGTTACAGGTATAGTAAAATGATTTCATAATTTTAATATAAATTTATTAATTTTAGGATATTTAATTACAATTTTAACAATATATCAATGATGACGAGATATTTGTCGTGAAGGTACAATACAAGGAAAACATACAATTTTAGTATCAAAGGGATTACGATGAGGAATAATTTTATTTATTATTTCTGAAGTATTTTTTTTTATTTCTTTCTTTTGAGCTTTTTTTCACAGAAGTTTATCCCCTAATATTGAAATTGGAATAATATGACCACCTATTAGAATTATTCCATTTAATCCTTTTCAAGTTCCCCTGTTAAATACAATTATCCTTATTACATCAGGTATTACAGTAACCTGAGCACATCATGCTTTAATAGAAAATAATTACACTCAAACTACTCAAGGTCTTTTTTTAACAGTAATATTAGGAATTTATTTTACGATCCTTCAAGCATATGAATATATTGAAGCACCCTTTACTATTGCCGATAGTATTTATGGATCAACATTTTTTATAGCAACAGGTTTTCACGGTCTTCATGTTATAATTGGAACAATTTTTTTATTTATTTGTTTAATACGACATATTAATAATCATTTTTCCAGAAATCATCATTTCGGATTTGAAGCTGCTGCTTGATATTGACATTTTGTAGATGTAGTATGATTATTTCTTTATATTTCTATTTATTGATGAGGAAATTAACTATTTATATAATATATTTAGTATATTTGACTTCCAATCAAAAAGTTTAATTTTATTTAATATAAATAATTATAATAATAATATTAATTTCAATTATTTTTATCATTTTATCTAATATTATAATATTTATTTCAATAATTTTATCAAAAAAATCTTTCATTGATCGAGAAAAATCTTCCCCCTTCGAATGTGGATTTGACCCCAAATCCTCAGCACGAATTCCATTTTCCCTACATTTTTTTTTAATTACAGTTATTTTTTTAATTTTTGATGTAGAAATTGCTTTAATTTTTCCCATAATTTCAACTTTTTTATTTGTAAATTTAATTATTTGATCAAAAATTAGATATTTTTTTTTAATTGTTTTAATTTTAGGTTTATATCATGAATGAAATCAAAATATATTAAAATGAACTAATTAATTTAAGGATAATAGTTTAAAAAACATTTGATTTGCAATCAAAAAATATTAATTTTATTAATTTATCTTAAAAATAAGAAGCAATTTTGCATTTAATTTCGACTTAAAAGAAAGAGTTTAATAACTCCTTATTTATTTAATTGAAACCAAAATAGAGGTATATCACTGTTAATGATAAAATTGAAAATTATTTCCAATTAAAAATAATAAGAAATAAAAAGAATAAAATTAAGCTGCTAACTTAATTTTTAGTGGTTAAATTCCATTATTATTTCTATTTATATAGTTTAATTAAAACATTACATTTTCATTGTAAAAATAAAAATTAATTTTTTTATAAATATTTAAAGATTAAAAATCTCCCTAATATCTTCAATATTATGCTCTAATTTATAAGCTATTTAAATTTTAAATAAATAAAATAAATAATAAAATAATTATTCATAAAACAAATCTAAATAAATAAATTTTAAAATTATTTATTTGATAGAAATAATAAAAAATAGAATATTTTTTTAATGTATAAAATATTCCTTGACCTCTATATATTTCTCTTCATCCCATATCAATAATTTTTAATAAATTTTGACCAAAATTTAAAAAATAATATCTTACACCATAAGTCGATAAATTAGGTATAAATCACATTAAACTTAAAAAATTTCTTAAATTATAAGTCATTAAAAATTTATTTACTGAATAAATTTTTATATTACTAATTAAATAACCTATCAATATCCCCAATAATCTAACATAAATAACCATTAACTTTAAATTAAACGGTAAATAAATTATATAAGGATAAGAAAAAATCATTCATCTTAAAAAACTTCCTCTAACTACTCTTATAAATAATAATGTAAATATTCTCTTTAATATAATAAAATCTTCATCATATAAATTATAAACTCTTAATAAATTAAAATCATTAATTATTAAATATATAACTAATCGAAAACTATAATATATAGTCAACCCAGTAGAAATATAATATAAAAAAAAAATAAATATATTTAAATATCTTAAAGATACTAATTCTAAAATTATATCCTTAGAATAAAATCCAGCTAAAAAAGGAATCCCACATAAAGCTATATTAGAAATATTTAAACATAAAGATGTATAAGGCAAATAATATCTAATACCCCCTATATATCGAATATCTTGAATATTATTTATTATATGAATAATTACCCCAGCACATATAAATAATAAAGCTTTAAATATAGCATGAGTTAATAAATGAAAAAAAGCTAAATCTGGTAATCCTATTCTTAAAATTCTTATTATTAAACCTAATTGTCTTAAAGTAGATAAAGCAATAATTTTTTTTAAATCAAATTCATAATTAGCACTAATTCCAGCTATAAATATAGTTAATCCAGATAATAACAATAAAATTTTTAATATAAATAAATCTAATAATAAATTATTAAATCGAATTAACAAATAAACCCCAGCAGTAACTAATGTAGAAGAATGAACTAAAGCTGAAACTGGTGTAGGAGCAGCTATTGCTGCAGGTAACCAAGATCTAAAAGGAATTTGAGCTCTTTTAGTTATAGCAGCAATAATAATTATTGTACTCACTATTTTTATAGAAAAATCCCCACATATAAAATTTATATAAAAAATATAATTTCATCTACCATAATTAATTATTCAAGAAATAGAAATCAAAATACAAACATCCCCAATTCGATTAGATAAAGCAGTTAATATACCAGCATTATAAGATTTAATATTCTGATAATAAATTACTAAACAATAAGAAACTAACCCTAACCCATCTCAACCTAAAAAAATTCTAATTAAATTAGGTCTAATAATTAATAAAATTATAGAAAAAACAAATAATAAAACTAAAATAATAAAACGATTTAAATTTTTTTCTGAAGATATATAACTTTTTCTATAAAAAATAACAACAGATGAAATTAAAGAAACAAATATTATAAATAATAATGATATTCAATCTAATAAAATTGATATTACAATTATATTAGAATTAAATGAAATAATTTCCCACTCAAAAAAAAAAATAATATTATTATAAATAAAATAAACTATAAATAAAAAATTTATTATACTAAAAAAAAACAAAAAAAAAAAACTTAAAAAACAAATAAAATTTTTTTGTATGACTTAAAATGGAATTACCATATTTTTGATACCACAAATCAATATTTTTATTAAATTATTTAAGTAAAATCAAATCATTCTATAATCAATTTTTATAACTAAAATATTTAAAGGTAATCAATGTAATAATAATATTAAATATTCTCGAGAAACCCCCATATAAAAACTATAAATACCAGAATAATATTTCCCATGTTGAGTATAGGAATATAAATATAAACTATAACCAGCACTAAAAAAAGAAATTAACATTAAAAAAATTATTGAAAATCAACATCATCTAACTAATCTATTAATTAGTATAATTTCCCCTATTAAATTTAATGAGGGGGGAGCAGCTATATTACTTGATATTAGCAAAAATCATCATAATCTTATAGAAGGAATAAAATTTATTATACCTTTATTAATAAATAATCTCCGACTATGTAAACGTTCATAATTAATATTAGCTAAACAAAATATCCCAGAAGAACATAATCCGTGTCCAATTATTAAAACATAAGATCCCATAAACCCTCAATATCTTATAGTTATAATTCCCCCAATTACTAATCTTATATGAGCCACTGAAGAATAAGCAATTAAAGATTTAATATCTACTTGACAAAAACAATTTAATCTGACATAAAATCCCCCTAATAAGGAAATAATAACTCAAATAAAATTAAATTTTAGTCCTACCTGCTGTAAAAAAATCAATACACGTAATAATCCATAACCACCTAATTTTAACATAATCCCAGCTAAAATTATTGAACCAGATACTGGAGCTTCAACATGAGCTTTAGGCAATCATAAATGAACAAAATATATAGGTATTTTTACTAAAAAAGCTATAATTATTCTAAAATAAAGTAAATATAAATTTAAATTTAAAAATTTTAAAAAATATAATATAATATATCTTTCTGTATTAAAAATAAAAAAAATTCCCAATAATAAAGGCAAAGAAGCAAATAAAGTATAAAATAATAAATATAACCCAGCCTGAATTCGCTCAGGTTGATACCCCCAACCCATAATTAATAATAAAGTAGGAATTAATCTCCCCTCAAAAAATAAATAAAATATAAATAAATTTATAACAGAAAAAGTTATATATAATATAACTAATAAAAAAATAACATTAAATATAAAAAAACTAATATAAAATTTCTCCTTAAATAAATTTTCTCTTGCTATTAATATTAAACCACAAATTCAAATTCTTAATAAAATTAACCCAAAAGAAATTATATCGCAACCAAATATATAGCTTAAATTTCTATAATTATATAAACTTATAGTTAAATTCATAAATAAAAATATTATAATAAATAAAAATATTTGAACCAGCCAAAATATATTTTTTATAAAACATAAAGGAATTATATAAATTATTATAAATAAAAATTTTATCATTATAATAAATTAAATCTTTGAAAATAATCATTACCATGAGTACGAATTATTGAAACTAAAATAGACAATCCTAATGCCCCCTCACATACTGCAAAAACTAAAAATACCATTAATATATATATATTATAATATATATATATTATAACAAATAATATAAATAAAAAAATTCTTAAAACTATAAATTCTAATCTTAATAAAATAATCAATAAATGCTTATGCTGAGAAATAAAAATTAAATTCCCAATCAAAAATATAACTATAACTAATAATAAAACATCAAAAATTTTCATTTGTTTTTATAGTTTAAAAAAAAACATTGGTCTTGTAAATCAAAAATAAGATTTTTCTTTAAAAACTTCAAAGAAAAAGAAATTTCTTTATCAATAATCTCCAAAATTATTATTTTTATAAACTATTCTTTGATATAAAATTATTTTTATCAATCTCAATTATAATAATATCACTAATAATATTTTTTTTAACACATCCACTTTCAATGGGAATAATAATTTTAATTCAAACTACTTTAATTTGTTTATTAACAGGAATATTAATTAATACTTATTGATTTTCTTATATTTTATTTTTAACTTTCCTAGGAGGATTATTAGTATTATTTATTTATGTTGCAAGAATTGCATCTAATGAACTTTTTAAAAATAATTTTTTTTACACCAAAATTATTATAATTAATTTTATTTTAATTATAATTTTCAGATTATTATTAATAAATAAATTAAATTGAATAAATTTTAATTTTAACGATGAAATAAATAATTTTTTCAATTTAAATTTATTTTTTAATAATGAAAATAAAATTAACTTATCTAAATTATATAATAATCAAACATTTTTAATAATAATAATAATAATTATTTATCTTTTTATTGCTTTAATTGCAGTAGTAAAAATTACAAATATTTTTTTTGGGCCTTTACGATCTTCAAATTAATACTTTATTTATATATATATATATATATATATATGTATATATACTATAAATTTACTAATGATAAATAATTATAAACCTTTACGAAAAACTCACCCTATTTTTAAAATTATTAATGGATCACTTATTGACTTACCATCTCCATCTAATATTTCTACATGATGAAATTTTGGTTCTCTCTTAGGATTATGTTTAATAATTCAAATCTTAACCGGTCTTTTTTTAACTATATATTATACAGCAAATATTGAAATAGCATTTTTTAGAGTAAATTATATTTGTCGAAATGTTAACTATGGTTGATTAATTCGCACCCTCCATGCTAATGGAGCATCATTTTTTTTTATTTGTGTTTATCTCCACATTGGACGAGGAATTTACTATGAATCTTTTAATTTAAAATACACATGAATAATTGGTGTTATTATTTTATTCTTATTAATAGGAACAGCTTTTATAGGATATGTCTTACCCTGGGGACAAATATCTTTTTGAGGGGCAACTGTAATTACTAATCTTTTATCTGCAATCCCATATTTAGGTAATATATTAGTTAATTGAATTTGAGGAGGGTTTGCTGTAGATAATGCCACATTAACTCGTTTTTATACCTTTCATTTTCTTTTACCATTTATTTTAGCTATAATAACTATAATTCATTTATTATTTTTACATCAAACTGGATCTAATAATCCATTAGGAATTAATAGAAATTTAGATAAAATTCCCTTTCATCCATTTTTTTCTTTTAAGGATTTAGTAGGATTTTTTATTATATTATTTATTTTAATTATATTAACAATAGTAAATCCCTATTTATTAGGAGATCCTGATAATTTTATTCCAGCTAATCCATTAGTAACTCCAGTCCATATTCAACCTGAATGATACTTTTTATTCGCTTATGCTATTTTACGATCAATTCCTAATAAACTAGGGGGAGTAATTGCTTTAGTAATATCCATTTTAATTTTAATTATTTTACCAATAACCTTTAATAAAAAAATTCAAGGAATTCAATTTTATCCTATTAATCAAATTTTATTCTGAATAATAGTAAGAACAGTAATTCTTTTAACTTGAATTGGAGCTCGGCCAGTAGAAGAACCTTACATTATTACAGGACAATTATTAACTTTAATTTATTTTTCATATTTTATTTTAAATCCATTAATAAGAAAATACTGAGATAATATAATTTTTAACTAATTAATGAGCTTGATTAAAAGCATTTGTTTTGAAAACTTAAGAAAGAATTATAATTCTATTAATTTATACTAAAAAAATATAATTAAATAAAAAAAATTTTTACTCCAATAAATAATATTAAAAAATTTAAAGAAAGAGGTAAATAAATTTTTCAAGCTAAATATATCAATTTATCATATCGATACCGAGGTAAAGTACCCCGAACTCAAATAAAAAAAAATGAAATAAAAACTAATTTTACATAAAAAAAAATTCTTAAATTATATCCTCCTATATATATCAAAACAAATAATATTCTTATAAATAAAATTCTTGAATATTCAGCTAAAAAAATTAAAGCAAATCCCCCTCTTCTATATTCAATATTAAATCCAGATACCAATTCTCTTTCCCCCTCAGCAAAATCAAAAGGAGTCCGATTAGTTTCCGCTAATCTAGAAGATAATCAACATAAAGATAAAGGTATCATAACAAATATAAATCAAATTATTAATTGATAATCAGTAAACTTAATTAAATTAAAATCTATAATTAAAATAATTACAGATAATATAATTAAAGCTAATCTAACTTCATAAGAAATTGTTTGAGCTACTGCCCGTAATCCACCTAATAATGCAAAATTAGAATTAGAAGATCAACCTGCCACTATTAACATATATACCCCCATACTAGTACAACAAAAAAAAAATAAAAATCCTAAACTAAATCTAATTATATTAAAATAATAAGGAATTACTATTCAAATTAATAAAGATAAAAAAAAACTAAATACAGGAGAAAAATAATAAGCAAAATAATTAGAATATATAGGATAAGTTTGCTCCTTAGTAAATAACTTAATAGCATCACTAAAAGGTTGTAAAATCCCCATAAATCCCAATTTATTGGGACCTTTACGAATTTGAATATACCCTAAAACTTTTCGCTCTAATAAAGTTAAAAAAGCAACTCCAATTAAAACCCCTAAAACTAATATAATTATACCAATTAAAACTAATAAATAATCTTTTAAAATCATTTACTACCTATATAATAAAATTTATATATTTATGATTTCTAAAACCATTACACTTATCTGCCAAAATAGCTTTAATATAAATTTTTATAATTAATTTAATAAAATTCCCCACAATAAAATTATTTTAAATATTTAATCCTTTCGTACTAAAATATTTTAATTTTTTAAAGATAGAAACCAACCTGGCTCACACCGGTTTGAACTCAGATCATGTAAGATTTTAATGATCGAACAGATCAAAATTTTAAACTTTTGCATTTAAATTTTATCTTAATCCAACATCGAGGTCGCAAACTTTTTTTCTTATTTGAACTAAAAAAAAAAATTACGCTGTTATCCCTAAGGTAATTTAATCTTTTAATCACAATTTATGGATCATTTAATCATTTATTTATGTAATAATTTAATATATATATATATATATATATATATAATATATAAAAAAAGTTATTTTTATTTTTCTGTCACCCCAACAAAATATAAATTTTAATTTAAATATTAAATTAATAAAAAAAATCCCTAATTAAAATTTATATTAAACTCTATAGGGTCTTCTCGTCTTTTAAAAATATTTTAACTTTTTAATTAAAAAATTAAATTCTAAAAATAAATATAAGACAGTTTATATCTCATCCAATCTTTCATACAAGTCACCAATTAAGAGACTAATGATTATGCTACCTTTGTACAGTCAAAATACTGCAGCCCTTTAATTATTTTAATCAGTGGGCAGATTAGACTTTAAATTATTAATCAAAAAGACATGTTTTTGATAAACAAGTGAATATAAATTTTTGCCGAATTCCTTATTATTAATTTTATAAATATATTAAATATAACATTAATTTATTATTTATACTAATTTTATCATTATAAATAAAATTATTTAATTAAATTTTACTTTTTTATAAAAAATTAAACTTAAATTAAATTTTATTTTTTATGAAATTATTTATAAAAAACTATAATTTATAAATAATATAAATTTTAAAATTTTCAAATTTATTTTATACTTTATAAAAATTTAAATTAAAGCTTATCCCTTAAAATATTAAATTTAACCCTAAAAAAATTTTTTATTTAATTTTTTTTTATTTTAATTAAATTTTAAATTAAATTTTTTTCTAAAAAAACTAGATATATTTAAAAACGATTAACATTTCATTTCTAATTAACTATGAAAAATATTTTTGCTACAATAAATTTTCTAATTAATTAACTCTTTTAAATTCGAGAATTATTTATTAAAAATTTCTTTATTAATAAACTCTGATACACAAGATACAATAATCAAAATTTACTTTTTTAATAATTAATTTTCAATTATTTCAAAATTCTTTCACAATACTAATTTACTATAAAATATATAATTTTTTCTTTAAAAAATACTATAACCCCCCTAATTATAATATTATAAATTAAAATTATTTTTATTATATTCATTTTATACTAATTTTCCCCCAATCAAATTAAATAAATATTTATTATCTTTTCAATGTAAATGAAATGCTTAACCAAGCTCTAATTTGTCTTTCTAGAAACACTTTCCAGTACCTCTACTTTGTTACGACTTATTTCAATTTATAAATGAAAGCGACGGGCAATATGTACATATTTTAATTTTAAATCATTTTAATAAACTAAATAAAATTACATTTAAATCCACTTTCAATTTAATTTTTCAATTAAATATTCATATAAATAAATTTATTGTAATCCATTATATTCTTAATTATAATCTGCATCTTGATCTGATTTAATTTTTATTCTAAATTTTAAAATATTAAATTTATTTAAAAATATTTTTTTAACAACGATATACAAAATTATTAATTAAGTAAAATTATTCGTGGATTATCAATTAATAAACAGATTCCTCTAAATGAACTAAAATACCGCCAAATTATTTAAGTTTCAATAAATAATTATATACTATTTTAGTATTTTTATTTAAATTTTTAATAATAGGGTATCTAATCCTAGTTTATAATAAAATTTATTAAATCATATAATTTTAATAATTTTTAAATAAATTATAATTTCACCTAATAATTTATTATTTAAATTAAATAAATTAATTATATTTATTAATATGCTAATAAAATTTAATTTAACTTTTGTTTAACCGCAACTGCTGGCACAAAATTTGTTATTAATTTTTATATTACTAAATCTTAATTTCTTAAATTTATTAATGTTAATTACTATTAAAATAAATTAATTATTATTAAAATAATTAAAATTTAATACTAAAATTTATATGTAAAATAAACTTAAAAAAAATTTCCAAAATCATAAAAAATTTATTTATATATAAAATTTTTTACATAGATTTTTTTTTTTTTTTTTTTATGTATATATATATATATATATATATATATATATATATACATATAAATATTAAATATTTAATTATAATAATATTATTAAATATTTAATTATAATAATATTATTAAATATTTAATAATAATAATATCATTAAATATTTAATAACAATAATAATAATATTATTAAATATTTAATAATTTCTTTTATTTTTCAATTAATATTCATATTGAAAATTTCATTTGCTATTTAAATTTTTATAAATTAATGTATATATTAAATATTATATGTTCATATATAAATTAAAATTTAAATTTATATTATTATTAAATATTTAATTATAATAATATTATTAAATATTTAATAATAATAATATCATTAAATATTTAATAATAATAATAATATTATTAAATATTTAATTATAATAATAATATTATTATTAAAAAATTTTTAATTAAAACTTAATATTTTTATTTTAATTATTTGAACCATCTTTAATAATTTTATATATAAATGAAAATAAAAAAAA